AAGTAAGAATAGACGAAGAGGGAAAAATAGACGAAGAAAAAGGTAAAAAATCAGAATCGAATTTCATTTCGGGGGCTCTTTCTGTATTTTCAGACGAAAAAGAAGTAAGAATAGACGAAGAGGGAAAAATAGACGAAGAAAAAGGTAAAAAATATTTAGAATATTTAGAAAATATAATTGAAACTGATACTGATGATGAAAATATTCATGAAAATATTGATGAAGATTCGATACAAGAAATCCGTAAAAAAGCGTCTCGATGGAGATACAATTCAACCAGCGAGTTGGACCAAGCATATGGAGAACAGGAAAAAAAGGAACCAATCTATAATGAAATTCGCTCAAGAGACGCCAAACGTGTAATAGTTCTGACAAAAGAGAAGCAGCAGCAGGAGCCTGATGATGATGATGATGATGAAACAGAGGAACCAAGCGATATAGACAAGATAATCTTTCCAGAACGTGAAGATTATCGCCGAAACCTAATCTGGGGTTCTATACGTGCTCAAAGACGTAAAATAGTTAATTGGAAAACGTTTCAAGGACGTGGGCATTCCCCTCTTTTTCTTGACAGAATAAAAAACTTACGTAATTATTTTGTTGATTTCTTTCTTGATTTCTTTTTTGATATTGAAGATTCCTTTGCAAAAATTTTGAGAATTATTAGAAATTTGCTAATTTTGCTAATAAAGCCAATAAGTAAAGGGTTAGCATTCCAAATTTTAGAACAGAGAGAAGAGCAGCAAACAAATAGAGAAGAAAAAAAAAACAGAAAGAAAGACGAAAAAAATGAAGAAAATAAAAAAACTGAGGAAAATAAAAAAACTAAGAAAAATAAAAAAACTAAGAAAAAGGAAAAAACTGAGAAAAAGGAAAAAACTGAGACGGAAACTGATCGAAGGCAACGACTATGGATATCCGAGTTCTGGACAATCATTGAATATGCGCAAGAAGCGAGAGGTTGCTTATTACTAACTCAGTCTTTTATTAGAAGAAAGATTATAATACCTTCATTGATAATAGTGAAAAATATTGGACGTATGTTACTATTTCAACGTCCTGAATGGTATGAAGATTTAGAGGACTGGAAAAAGGAGTCACATGTTAGATGTACCTATGAGGGTCTTCCATTATCCGAAACAGACTTTCCGGAAGATTGGTTGGAAGAGGGTATTCAGATAAAAATCTTATTTCCTTTCCGTCTGAAACCTTGGCACGTACCTAAAGATAGAAATCGAAAAGAAGAAGAAGTAGAAAAAGTGGATTTTTGTTTTTTAACAGTTTATGGAACTGAAACCTACCTTCCTTTTGGTCGTTCCCGAGTACCACCCGCCATTGTTGAGTCCTTTTTTAACCCTATTTTTCGGGAACTCAAGAGAAAAATGAGAAATTGCAAAAAGAAGATTTTTCAACTTGTAAAAATGCTTTTTCAAAAAGTGAAAGGAAAAACCAAATTCCTTCCAGAAGTTGCACTAAAAGTTGCACGAAAAGTTTCAACTTTTGCAATAAAATGGTTTCGCAAAAGTATCATTTTGTGGAAAAAGATAAGAGAAGATTTGAAAAAAATACAAGAACTCTCAAAAGAAGTAAAAGTCAAAAAAGTAATAGAATTCTTAAAAACAAATCCAAATTTCTTATTATTTCGATCAAAACAATTTTTACTTTCAAGAGAGGTAGAAGTATATGAATCAAGTGAAACTAAAAAAGAAAGAGATCCCATAACCAGCAATCAGATGATTCCTGATCAAATTTCATCTCCAAGTTCGACAAATTCAGAAAAAAAAATGAAGGATCTTACTAATAGAGCAAATAAAGCTAGAAATGAAATCGAAAGAATTAGAAAAGAGAAAAAAAAAAAAAAGATGAGTCTTAAGAAAACAAGTTCTAATGCTAAAAGATTGCAAAGAATAAAGGATCGATTAATCCGTAAATTACCCGTTTATTTGAAATTATTCATTCAAAGAATATACACAGGTATTTTTTTCTCTATCATTAATATTCGCAGAATGAGTAAAAAATTATTTCTTGAATCAAGAAATAAAATTCTAAATAAATCCATTCAAGATCAAGAAATAAATAGAAAAGATCAAACTCTTTTTATTTATACTATAAAAAAGATAAAAGAGTCCCTTTATACTATTTATACTAATAATAGTAAGAAAAATTCACATATTTTTTATGACTTGTCCTACTTGTCACAAGCATATGTATTTTACAAATTATCACAAATCCAAGTTAGTAATTTGGATAAATTCAAATCAGTTCTTCAATATCAAGGAATCCCTTTTTTTCTTAGGTCTGAAATAAAAGATTCTTTGAAAACACAAGGAATAGTTCTAAGGAATAAGAGACTTCCGAGTTCGGAAATGAATCAATGGAAAAACTGGTTAAGAGGGCATTATCAATACGATTTATCTAAGACCAGATGGTCTAGATTAATACCACAACGATGGCGAAATAGAGTTCATCGTATGGTTAAAAGGAAAAATTTCAACAAAAGGAATTTATATGAAAAATATGAAAAAGATCAATTAATTGATTACAAAAAAGAAAATATTTGTGAAGTCTCGAATCTAAATCAAAAAGATGAAAATTTTGTAAAATACTGTAAATATGATCTTTTATCATATAAATCTATTAATTCTGAAAATAAAAAGGACTTCTTAATTTCTAGATCGCCGTTTGATAAGCCTTCTTTTAATTCCAGCACAGCTCTTTTTGATCTGTTGATGGATCTAATGGGGGAGACCTCTATCTCTATCAAGAACAATATCAATAATTTTATAGGAACAGACGATATTCCATATACGGAAAAAACTCCCGATAGAAAATATTTTGATTGGAAAATGATCCATTTTGGTACACAAAAAGGCGATATTGAGAACTGGATCACGATCGATGTCAATAGGAATCAAAAATACAATAGGAAGCAAAAGACTCCGATTTTGACTATTTTTACTAATAGTTATGTTAGTAATTATTTTCAAATAATTTATAAAATTGATAAAAAAACTAAAGAAATAATTTTGAATTTGGATTTTATTAGGATTCCAGAAATGAATCCATCAAACTCCTCCAAAGGATTTTTGGATTGGATGGGGATGAATGAAAAACGTCCCATATTGAAGATGAGTTTTGATTTCTTCCCAGAATTACTCTTACTTTATAATGTATATAAAACGAAACCTTGGCTTATACCAAGAAAATTACTTCTTTTAGATTTGAATAATAATGAAATTGATGCAGATAATAATGAAATTAATGCAGATAACAAAAAGAATGAAAAAAAAGAAGAAAAAAAAGAAGAAGAAAAAAAAGAAAAAGAAAAAAAAGAAAAAAAAGAAGAAGAAAAAAAAGAAAAAGAAAAAAAAGAAGAAGAAAAAAAAGAAGAAGAAAAAAAAGAAAAAAAAGAAGAAGAAAAAAAAGAAGAAAAAAAAGAAGAAAAAAAAAAAGATTCTGCGGAATCGACCACGAAAAAAGGTAAAAAAGGTAAAGGTAAAAAAGCTAATAGTAAAAGGCAAAGACAAGAAGAAATGGAGGCAGCCTTAAGACGTTATTTGCATTTTCAATTGAACTGGCACCCGGACTTCGGTCCAGATGCACATGAAAAAATCGAGGTAAATTGGGAGGTATGTTCTTTGCTGTATAGACTATTCGACGATGAAGATCCAAATCCAAGAAAAGGAACAGCAAGAGATCCATTAAGCATGCTTCGATCCTCGATTTACAGTGGAGAACTGTCTCTTCCTCTACTGCGAACGTCGATTCGTAAGATTAAAAATTTGGAAGCATTGCTGAAAAAGAAAGAGGGAATGTTTATTATCGAACCCATTCGCCAGTTTAGAAAAAAGAACGGGCAGTTTATTATGTATCAAACCATCGGTATTTCATTGGTTCATAATAATAAGCACGAACTTTATCAAAAATACCGAGAAAAAAGATATGGTTCTAAGACGAATTTTGATGAATCTATTCCACCACATGAAAGAATAACAAGAAATGATGAAAGAATACCAACAAATGATGAAGATGAAAGAGAAAGAAGGAACAAAAGACTAACAAGAAATTATGAAAGAATAAGAAGAAATGCAGACAAAAATCATTTGGATTTGCTTGTTCCGGAAAATATTTTCTCATTTAGGCGTCGTAGAAAATTAAGAATTCTAAACTGTTTGAATTCAAAGAATAGGAATGATGTAGATAGAAATCCTGTATTTTGCAACGAGAAGAATAGCAGCCAAGACCTTGATAGAGAGAAAAATCTATTAATGAAATTGAAGTTTTTTCTTTGGCCTAATTATCGATTGGAAGATTTAGCTTGTATGAATCGCTATTGGTTTGATACCAATAATGGCAGTCGTTTCAGTATGTTAAGGATACGTTTGTATCCACGATTGAAAATTCGTTGATAGTCTATTTTTCCTATATATCCTATTTCCTATATATCCTCTACTAGAACTAGAATAGGATATATAGGATATATGACAATGAATATATCAATTCAATCTAGAAATGAATCATATCGATTTTTATCGAAAATCACGACAATTTCAACTGAAAAATGTAAAATAAAGAAAAATAAAGACCTAATAAAAAGATTGATAGAGAAGATAAATAGAAGAAAAGATAAAAAGATATACGCCCACCCCCTACATATTTAATACCTTCTGCTAGAAAGAAACTCAAAACACCAACCCCGTTCGTAATTCCATCAACGACTCGTCGATCAAAAAACCGAGCCAATAGGGATAATCCTCGTAAGGTCTCAATTAAAGATGTTGTATAAAACGTATCTATATAAGCACGATTATATGACCAATTATATAGACCATTTAAAATTTTGTCCGAAATACCTCTCTTAGGTCCTACTTTAAAAAAGGAATTGATTAAGTCAAAATTTTGGAAAGAGGAATAAATAGGTTTATATAAAAAAGACGCTAGAAATATTCCGAAATAAGCTATACTCACTGAAAAAATGGAATCTTCCAAAAATTCATGCCACTCCATCGAATTATTCAACTTTGGATGTAAAAGGTTTATTGATGGAGTTAACCATTTGTTTAATATATCCAATTCCTGATTGAAAGGAATTCCTAGAGACCCAATGAACAACGTAAAGCTGCCCAATACAAGTAAAGGAATCAACATAGTATTATCGGATTCATAAGGATAGGAATAAGACTTTTTATTCTCAAAATGAATAATATTAAGAAAAGGTCCTAGCCTGTTTTTTAGATTTTCATAACTTCGATATGTCTTTTTTGAAAAAAAAGAAGAACTTTGACTATTCTTTATTTTGAATAAACAACAATTTTTGTTAATTCTTTTCGAACCCTCTTTTCCCCATAGAGATATTGAATAGAAAGGGGTATTTTGTTTTCCACTGTAATTTTGGAAATGAACATTTAAATGCCCCTCAAAAGTAAGTAAATAGATACGAAACATATAAAATGCGGTTAATCCTGCTGTAGTCCAAGCTATGATTGCAAAAATTGGCGAATAGAACCAACTATCATTAAGAATTTCATCTTTTGACCAAAAACAAGCAAGAGGTGGAATACCACAAAGAGAAAGTGTACCTAATAAAAAAGAGATTTGGCTACTTGGTATATGTTTTGTTAAACCACCCATAAGAACCATATTCTGACTTTTATCTGGAGAATAACCAACAATAGTTTCCATTGAATGAATAATAGATCCAGACCCTAAAAACAATAACGCTTTGGAATAAGCATGAGTAATCAAATGAAATAAAGCACTTCGATAAGACCCCATTCCTAGAGCTAACATCATATAACCCAATTGAGACATTGTCGAATAGGCTAAACCCCTCTTAATGTCTTTTTGAGCAAGAGCTAAAGTAGCTCCTAATAATATGGTTATTATTCCGATCAATGAGATGAAATTCATTATGTAAGGTATAACTATAAAAAGAGGAAGAAGGCGAGCTACAAGAAAAATTCCTGCTGCTACCATAGTAGCAGCATGTATAAGAGCCGAAATAGGAGTAGGTCCCTCCATAGCATTAGGTAACCATACATGAAGGGGAAATTGTGCAGATTTGGCAACTGCACCGGTGAATAAGAGAGAAGCACACAAAGTAAGAAACGAAGAATTGACTTCATTATTATAAATCAAGTTTTTTAATATTTCGAAAAAATCTCTAAATTCAAAACTACCTGTTATCCAATAAAAACCTAAAATTCCTAATAATAAACCAAAATCCCCTACACGATTAGTTACAAACGCCTTTTGACAAGCATTTGCCGCAAGAGGCCGTGTGAACCAAAACCCTATTAATAGATAAGAACACATTCCAACCAATTCCCAAAAAATATAAATTTGTATCAAATTGGAACTAGTAACTAAACCCAACATGGAAGTACTGAAAAAACTCATATAAGCAAAAAATCTCAAGTAGCCTTGATCATGAACCATATAATTATCACTATAAACAAGAACCATAATTCCAACAGTAGTAATTAATATTGACATAATAGAAGTAAGTGGATCGATCAAGTAGCCAAATTCTAAAGAAAAATCATTATTGATGGTCCAAGACCATACATATTGATAGATGGGACTACTCTTTATTTGTTGAATAGACAGATTGATTGAAAAAATCATGACTATACTTAACAATAAAATACTGGGAAAAGACCACATACGACGAAGATTTTTTGTTGCTGTCGGAAAAAGAAGAAGTCCCACTCCTATTAAGATAGGAATTGGAAGTGGAATGAAAGGTATGATCCACGCATATTGATATGTCTGTTCCATAAAAAAGGGTTTTAATTAATTGTTTCCGATTCACCGGATTTTACCTCTTTTGAAAGAAGTCAATAAAAAAATCAAGATATGCACTAATTTAAATAGAATTTTCTAATTTTGAATTCTTACTTATTCTGCTAAATTGTTCAAATAAATATTTAAATCAAGAAGTTACAATTGGTCAAATCACATGAAAGAAAAAGATAAATTACTAATCTCTAACAATTCAATTCAAATTAGCCTTCATTTTTACCGAGTTTTACAAGTTAATAGAAAAAATAATATTCTTTCTATTTTAGAACTATTTTTTTATTTTCACATATCTTTAACCTATCTATTTTTTCTTTTTATAAATTTGAAAAAAAAAAATATTTTATATAAAAAATATAGAAAAAAAAAATGAATTAGGAAAGCAAGCACAGATTCATTTTGAACAATAGATGTCTTTCACATCCAGCTATAATAATGAGTAATCTCTTAATTTTTTTAAATGGCAGTTCCAAAAAAACGTATTTCTGCATCAAAAAAGCGTATTCGTAAAAATAGTTGGAAAGCGAAGGGATACGGGACAGCGTTAAAAGCATTTTCCTTAGGGAAATCTCTTTCTACCGGGAATTCTAAAAGTTTTTTTGTGCCAAAAAATTCTCTAAAAGTTTTAAAAAGAATAATAAAATTTTTGAATAATCTGAATCGACTTGAATCAAAAAATTGACTCATTTCATTTCAAAATAAAATAAATGAATTCCATTTCATATTGATTAACTCAATTAGGTAATGGAATTCACCCCGCTCTTATAATATGTAGAATAAGAATTCTTCTGTTTACCTTAGTCAATTCAATTAAAAAAAAAAAAAAGACTTCCTTTTTAGTCTATTTTCTCATTTCCAAGGCGGGGAGGCTCATTTTCCCCATCGACCTATTTGTTACAATAATACAACTTGTTTTCTATATATCCACCTTTTCTCTATATCTATTTATTTGTAGAAGACAAATAGAAAATCTTGAATCTTTAGTTATTAAAATCATTGAAACTAGTTGATTCCAAATAGAAACCCTTTATGTATATGTATAATTTTCTTACTTTTTATGTATAACTTTCTTACTTTTTTATTTTCTATGAATTCCTATATACACTCCATATATCTCTCGCCATCAACCCAATCAAGAAAATCAAAAACACCTAGTGAAGAGAGTTTGAATAAAAAATATGTCAATTTGGAATGATCGAAAATAGGTTTTTCTTTTAGAGTCATTAAGATTAATAAAAAAGAGTTCAAGGAAAGTCTAATAAAATAGACGAAAATCTTAAGAAAACAAAGACCCTAAACTAAAACAATGAACCTTAAAATATCTATTTGAACTAATTTGGATTCATCCACTTGAGTCTTTCCTAAAAAAAATTTCAACCAATTGAATTCTTAAATCTAGACGATTACTTACTCATAGGCTATTATGTTCAAGACAAGCCGCTATGGTGAAATTGGTAGACACGCTGCTCTTAGGAAGCAGTGCGAGAGCATCTCGGTTCGAGTCCGAGTGGCGGCATACCGTCTTCTAAAAGAACTAAATAGGTCCTATAATGAATGAATTAAATTCCTGATTTAAAGAGCTTCTCTTTTTAAAGATTTTATGATTTTTTCAACCTTAGAGCATATATTAACTCATATTTCTTTTTCGACCGTTTCAATTCTAATTACAATTCATTTGATAACCTTTTTAGTCGATGAAATCAGAAAACTCTACGATTCGTTAGAAAAGGGCATGATATTGGCTTTTTTCTGTATAACAGGATTATTAGTTATTCGTTGGATTTATTCAGGACATTTTCCACTAAGTAATTTATATGAATCATTAATGTTCCTTTCGTGGAGTTTCTCCCTTATTCATATAGTTCCGTATTTCAAAAAAAATCAAAAATTTTTAAGCACAATAATCGGCCCAAGTGTTATTTTTACCCAAGCCTTTGCTACTTCAGGTCTTTTAACTGAAATACACGAATCCACAATATTAGTACCCGCTCTTCAATCCGAGTGGTTAATAATGCATGTAAGTATGATGATATTGGGCTATGCAGCCCTTTTATGTGGATCATTATTATCAGTAGCACTTCTAATCATTGCAGTTAGAAAAAACAAAAAGTCTTTTTTTATAAGTAATCCTTTATTCAAGTTAAATGGTTCATTTTTTTTTGATGAAATCGAATACATGGATGAAAGAATAAATGTTTTACAAAATACTCCCAATACTTCCTTTTTTTCTACAAAGAATTATTACAGGTCACGATTTATTCAACAATTGGATTATTGGAGTTATCGGGTTATTAGTCTAGGATTTCTCTTTTTAACCATAGGGATCCTTTCTGGAGCAGTATGGGCTAACGAAGCCTGGGGGTCATATTGGAGTTGGGACCCAAAGGAAACTTGGGCATTTATTACTTGGATCGTATTCGCGATTTATTTACATATTCGAACCAATGAAAAATGGAAGGGTACAAATTCCGCAATTGTGGCGTCTATCGGCTTTCTTATAATTTGGATATGTTATTTTGGAGTCAATCTATTAGGAATAGGACTACATAGTTATGGTTCATTTACATTAGCATCTAATTGAATTCAAAAAATACTTTTACGAATACGAATAAATAAAGTGTACAGTGCATATTAGATAAAAAACTTTGTGTGAACTGATGAGAACCCTGTAGAATCAAATATTGTAGTGATTCACAGGGTTTGCGCCGATTCAAATTCATTCTTTACTTAACTTAAGAGAAGAAGAAAAGCCTTCTTTTTTTCATTGTACAACGAAGGATTAAAAAAATCCTATGATTTCTTTTTCTTTTTATTTTCTTCATCAAAACTATCTGTAAAAAGAATTAGATAAAATAACTTCGACCTTGTCAACTGATAGGAAAAGAACGAAATCCGGGTAGAGACCAATACCGAGTATGGGTAAAAAAATGGAGATCGAAAGAAATAACTCTCGTGGTCCAAAATCCAAAAAATAAGAGTTTGGAGCATTAAATATCTTGTATCCATAGAACATCTGGCGTAACATAGATAATGAATAAATGGGAGTTAATATCATTCCAATTGCCATTACAAAAGGAATTAGTATTTTTGCCATTAAAAGGTATTTTGGGCTAGTAATTAGTCCAAAAAATACTATGAATTCAGCAACAAAGCCACTCATACCTGGTAATGCGAGGGAGGCCGTCGAAAAGATACTGAACATTGTGAATATTTTTGGCATTGGGACAGCTATTCCACCCATTTCGTCAAGATAAACAAGACGTATTCTATCATAAGTTGTTCCTGCCAAGAAAAAAAGTGCAGCACCAATAAACCCATGAGATATTATTTGTAAAAGGGCTCCGTTGAGCCCTGTATCGGTGATGGAACCAATTCCTATAATTAAAAAACCCATATGAGATACAGAGGAATAGGCTATTCTTTTTTTTAAATTCCGTTGACCGAGAGATGTTGAAGCTGCATAAATTATTTGTATTGCACCTACTATCATCAACCAAGGAGAAAATAGGGAATGAGCATGAGATAATAATTCCATATTGATCCGAACTAATCCATACGCTCCCATTTTTAATAAGATTCCGGCTAGAAGCATACAAGTACTATAGTGCGCTTCTCCATGGGTATCTGGTAACCATGTATGTAGGGGTATAATCGGCAATTTGACAGCAAAAGCAAAAAAAAATCCAATATATAATATTCTTTCCAAAGCCACAGGATAGGACTGATTGGTTAATATTTCTAAATTGAATGTTGGTTCATTAGAACCATATAAACCGATACCTAGAACTCCCATTAAAAGAAAAACAGAACCCCCCGCCGTGTACAAAATAAATTTAGTAGCTGAGTACAGACGTTTTTTTCCTCCCCACATGGATAGAAGTAGATAAACGGGAATTAATTCTAACTCCCACATGAGAAAAAAAAGTAAAAGGTCCCGACAAGAAAATAATCCTATTTGACCACTGTACATTACTAACATCAGGAAATGAAATAGTCGAGAATCCCGAGTAACTGGCCGAGCCGCTAAAGTAGCTAAAGTAGTGATGAATCCCGTCAGTAAGATTGGTCCTATAGAAAGGCCATCTATTCCTAATCTCCAATGGAAATCAAAAAAATCGATCCATTTATAATCCTCCACCAGTTGTATTAATGGATCGTCCAATTGGAAATGATAACAGAATGCATAAGTCGTTATAAGAAGTTCTAAAATGGATATACATATAGTATACCAAAAAATGACCTTATTTCCTCTATGTGGAAGAAAGAAAATTAAGGAACCCGCAAATATTGGCAAAACTACAATTATTGTTAACCAAGGAAAATGATTCGTGGTAAAGACAAGATAGACTTGGACCAGAAAAAGGGGTGCTCAAAATCAAATCCAAATGTTTTGAGCACCCCTTTTGTCGGTAAAAAAATGAAATGGATTAAAATAGAGTTTTCTGGAACGTATCAATAAGCTAGACCCATACTTCGAGTTGTTTCATGCCATAAATAAACTCGAACACTCAAGAAATCCGTTGGACAGGCGGATTCACATCTCTTACAACCAACACAGTCCTCGGTCCTTGGGGCAGAAGCTATTTGTTTAGCTTTACATCCGTCCCAAGGTATCATTTCTAATACATCGGTGGGACATGCTCGGACACATTGAGTACATCCTATACATGTATCATAAATCTTTACTGAATGTGACATTGGATCTATCCATTTTTTTCGTCATAAATTCTCGATCTAGTAAAGTTCTAAATGAATCATATATTTCTATTTAGATACCAGACGAATCAATGAGTGATCAGAATTAACCTACTTTTAAATTGGTTTATGAGAGAGGGCCAAAATGCTTTAATTTCTTATGTTTTTGGAACCATGATCCTACCTTAGACGTAACAAACCTGCTAATGCTAATTCGAATGAATTTCCTAATAATTTCGAAATATTCGAATTTCTATTTATATATTTATATAATATTTATATAATAAATACTATTTATTCAACAAATAATAAATACTATATTATTATTATTCAACAAATAATAAATACTATTTATTCAACAAATTGGATTGGTTAATACGAGTTGATTTTCTGTTACGATAAATTGATGAAACAATAGCTAGTCCAATAGCTGCTTCAGCGGCTGCAATAGCGAAAACAAAAACGGAGAAAATATCTCCTCTTAATTGACGATTATCAAAAAAACCAGAAAATGTTACAAAATTTATATTAACTGAATTGAATATAAGTTCAAGACACATAAGGGCTCTAACCATATTTCGACTTGTGATCAATCCATAGATACCGATGGAAAATAAATAGGCACTCAAAACAAGTATATGTTCGAGTATCATTAACCAACTCCTTATCAATCTCGATTCATTTCAATATGAACAATAATTCAAGTGATTCGATTCTAACAAAACAAAAAAGAATAGATTAATAATAGATCGACCTAAAGCTAAAGCATTTTTATTTTATATAGGAATTCAAATCAAAGGATTATAACATTAATTTCCGTTGAGTTTATTTGAATGGAAATTCCAAATTTATTATTGACGAGCTATAGCAATTGCACCTATTAAAGCGACTAAAAGTATTATTGAAATGAGTTCAAACGGAAGAAAAAAATCTGTTACTAAATGAATTCCAATTTGTTGACTATTACTTATCAAATCTTTCTCTAGAATCTGATTTGATTTTGT